AGGTTCTGAAAGAAAGCGGATTCTCTCTTTTATAGTAGATGCCGAACCTGCTGCCCCATTGACTAAGAAGGGGGCGGGCGCAGCAGCTACATGGACCCCTTCCTTTCTGTTGTTGCCAGCGCTTTCCCGGGCCGAGCCTTTTTTAAAGGGCAGGCAAAGCCCTAAGGCTGCTATCCCAATAGGCCGGCGGGCGGAACGAGGAGAGGGCCCGGCAATCATACTTACCGCGGTCGAAAAAGCGTGTTCCCTTCAGATAGCACCGTAGGCCATCCTCGTTTTCGATGAAAAACAAATAAAATATCTATCTCCGAAAGCGTTTTCCTTCCCGTCCCTTTAATGGTTGGGGAAAGCATTCCCTTATCTGAACTTGGCGGGCATTCAGCCTTATTAAAATGAAAATAGGGCGGTTTGAACATACATGGGCTCAAACATGATTTGAAGGTCCCCATGCGTTCAATACAAAATCTGGAAACGAAACAAAGTTCGTTCCCTTTCGTCAAGTAGGTAAAGTAGGCATACGAACCACTTTTGCTTTGCCTTAGACTCTATTGGAACAGGGGCGGGATGGAGAAAGGAAAGGGACAAGGGCGGTCTTGCTTGGCGCGAAGGCTGCTGGTTCGGGGGTAGGATACGGTACTAAAGGTCCTCGGACTTCCAGGCGGTTTTTCTTTTGGGCAGCTGTTCACCGTTGGATCTCGCCAATACAGCCCCCTATAGTTTTAGTTACCGAGATATCTTTTTTTTTCATTGTTCCCAGGGATTTTTTGGGTAATCCGCTCCCATGCTGCAAACAGTCAAATCTGAACTAAACCTTGTTGCTCTTCTTTCTTTCCTCGCGGGCAGGAAGCACACCAGCAGCGTGCGTTGCGTGATTATACTGTGTTTTTTGCACTTGACTGGGTGGACAGTTGACCGGAAGATAACTTCGATTCGCCCGGCCAGCAGGCGGGCGGCGTGCTTATCTTGTGTGACAACACTACAGAGCGAGTGGCTCTTCTAGGCGGGCTGCTGTGTGACAACACTCCAGAGAAAGCGGCGCTTTCGTGTAACATGCTATGGTCTCAACGCCCTTACGAGGTAGTGATGAGTTTCACGCGCTCTAAGCCCGGCCCGCGCGCGGTTAGGAAGATTGGCCGCAATCTGAGCGGTACCACCCACCCTACCCTACCACCTATAGGCGGCCGTCCGTCCTACAGCCGCCCGAAAAGGAACTGCAGTGATCTTGAATAGGAATCCTACAGCGATAGATAGAATCCCCATAAAAATACCACTAGATCGAGCACCAGTGATTTCATATCCGGTCAAAATTTTGGCTAATTGATCGAAGTGGGTAGCTCCAGTAGACCCATAGATCATGGAACAAATAGGGTGGGTAGGCCCAACCACCACACTACACGTATAGACGCGAACCCCCCTCGTTACCGTACGTGCGACTCTCACCGCATACGGCTCGCACAAAGACTCCTAAATCCATCCCGAGCCTTTTCTTCACCTTCGGTGCCTTTGGCGCTTCGATCAAACTTGCGTTCCCGGCCTTCGCCTATCGTATGTATCGACTTGGCTTCGTCCAGAACCAAGGGGGCATTCTGGCGGGCGCGCGCGTGTAGGAAGGCCGACCACTACATAAGCTAAATACGACTACAAGCCAAGCCGGAAGCGACTCGCTTCTATTCTCGTTGGGATTGAATATAGATGGGGAATCTATAGATCGTAGTAGTTCCCCAACCTCTCTAACTAACATACGATACAATTGAACTTCACGGCGCGGCCAAAAAAAAGAAAGAGCGTCGCTCGGCCTACGCTGGCGAATGCCTCCTTTCTCTTCTCTGAAGTCTACAATGGGAGAGGCAGGATTCGAACCTACGTAGAAAAACTTCAACAGATTTACAGTCTGTCGCTTTTGACCACTCGGCCACTCTCCCCTTCCCGGGCCGAGGCCCCCCTCAATGGGTTCTAAGAAGGCCCTGAATCAATCAAAATATTGATTTGATTGAAGGGAACTAATACTATTTATTAGCTTAGCTAGCGTTCCGGGAGAATCTAGTCATTTAGTCAGTTCATAACAATCTCTGTAAAGCAAGGGGCAAAGCTTCGTAGACAGCTTCCCCCCTTCGTCGCTTCTGGCGAAGCTGCGAGTTCATGAGAAAGTGAATGAACGAGCCATGTTCCTAAAAGGGGTGACCATCTTTGTGTTTTCTTCCCTTCCCCTATCCCTTCAAAGCCTATAGGTTGGGCGCTAGCGCTTTACTAATATAATAGTAAGGCTCTTCCGCTGAGCGAAGCTGCGAGCCTACCCTTCTCGAGTCTACTTAAATAGCTTACGCTTACCAAGCTTAGTCTACAAAAATAGGGCTACAGCAAGCTTCCCCCTTTTGTTTGTTGTGGGTCGCGCCTCACCGCAGGCACTGAATGAAATAAGTGGGGATCTTCCTTCCCCCTTCTTAATTACCAAGAACTTCGTTGCGCGAAGAAGAATTCTACCACCCTACCACTCTGAGCCTAAAGAGAAGAGAGTTCGGTCTACAAGAAGCTGGCAGAGCTTTAGCCATTGGACTACATATATCCTCTCTAAACAGTCACCTTTTTTTTGTTCGTTCTTCGGTGGTCCTTCCGGCTAATGAAGAGACTGCTCCAGTCTTCCCATTCATTCCCAGTGGATCCTTCTTCTCCCTAAGAATTGAACGAACCCCATAAAAAAGTTAGGAAAAAAACCAACAATAAACTTCCCACTTTTGATGTCCCGCGATTCCGCGAGTTTAGAAACTAAGGAGGGTCGCTAGGTCATAAAAGCGATAACTAGAAAATCTCCCCAAGTAGGATTTGAACCTACGACCAGTCAGTTAACAGCCGACCGCTCTACCACTGAGCTACTGAGGAACAACGGATTTAAGGAAGCCGACTCTCGTTCCACCCGAAAAATAAAATGGGTTCGTCACGGAGAAAAGGTTACGATAGCCCCCGGCCGGAGAGCCTCCAGGACAAGGGGGCGGCGGTCAACCATCCACTCTCGAGATTCATATTGATCAATCGATCTCCGCGTCCTGCCAGTTCGCTAAGTAGACTCACTCTACCGAGGGGCAACAAAGGCTGGAACTATTCCTGCCGGACCTACTTCTCATCCTAGGAGTTAGCAGGTATGATAGAGTCCCCTCTCTGTCTGTCTCTCCGAGTTTCTACAACTAAGTAGCACTTCTGCTATTCAATCATAGAATAGATTCCTGAAAAAGCCCTTTATTATTAGTAAGCTAGCGCGCCCCCTTCTTTCTCAAAGTCAAGTTTCTCGCTTTCTTTCAGAACCTACCTTTATTTATGGAATATTTCCTTTATTTATGGAATATTTGAAGAAGCATAGGTTTGGACCCCTATACAAGGGGCTTTTCCCCAACCTATACAAGGTGCTGGTCTCGATCTCGCTTTCTTTCAGAACCTCTCGATGATTGTTGATTCAACATTGATTTTGTGCGGCCCTCCATCCGTAATTAGCTATCGGAATTTTTTCCGCCGCGAATCTCATGCCATGCTTCTTGTTTCTCCCGAGGGCATGGTATGGCTTTGTTCTTGGTGTTGTTTAATAGATGTCGAGTCCCTCTTTTCCCCGTCCGAGAATCTCCATCTGCTCTAAGTAGGCGAGCTATAATCCCGGTTGGTTGTTCAAAAAACTTTTTCTCTTTACCCTTTGCATCTTTGCATCTTCATCTTTTCGAAAGCCCAGACCCATTCTTCTGGATCTTCATTAGTCCTATTTCAGGTGCAAAGCCTCTTCAATAAAGACCTCTTTCTCTCTTTCTCCCCCATTTCCTATTTTGTTGATTGAAAGAGGATAAGCGCTATCCATTGAGTAAAGGAGCGATTCGGGCGGTTGGTGGCCCCTCGAGAGCTGCGGGTCCTTGCCGCTGCATGAGTGGTAGCTCACGCTCAAAACTCCTCCGACACGAGTCCGAGTCGTTTCGGTGCGGTCGCTTCGCTTGCGCGATTTGCACTTCTGATTGGTTCCATCCATCCCCGACCCTCGAGTATGAAGGGGTCAGTCAGTCAAGGGGTTCGGGTTCTCGGTCGATTCCCGTTCGCCTGCCTGCCCCCCATAGTCCAGTAGTGGGTAGGGTGGTAAACTTAGAGGGCGCCCGCCTCCTCTTCAGACGTGTCCTCGACAACCTGGCGGCTGTTCGGTCTCCGCTTTTGGGGGCAGGAGTGCTTGGTCGCTGGGGTTTGCTTTTCCTCAACCAATTCGGTTGTGTCAGCCCGGTCTAACATTTTGTTATGAGCCGGCTAGACAAAGATGGATTGAAGGTAAGATAGATTTGAGTTCAAGTGGCACAGGACCTTCGATCGACCATAGGGCGTATTCTACCCTTAACCGAATTCATTCTATTGAAGCGTAACGTAAAAAGCTCCTTCTCATGTTGCATTCCTTTGGTTTGGAAGTTCCAGAATGTTGTCTGTGGATTTCTAACAAAGGAAAGCCCCTTTATGCCATTTGATTAATTAAAGTTCCGTGCTGTTCGCCACTCCCAGAGGCCAAGGACGGGGTCGAACCGTCATTCCAGGATTTGCAGTCCGATACATTTCCATTATGTTACCTAGCCCACCTCATGTGCCAAAGTAAAACGGTTGTTCCTCCTTCCCCGCCCCCTCTTTTTCTACATATGCGGTGGCGGGTTACCAGAGAAGAGGGGACAACTTCTTTCTCCATTTTTCTTTTCTGATTGAAAGTAGCGTACAGAGGCCAGATAGAAGTTTCCTCCAGCAAAGAACAGATAGAAGCTCTTGTAAGCAACCATGCATCGAATTTTGCTTAGTCTTACTAAAAGTAAATAAGCAACGGCCAGCAGCTTTCTTTATCTCGCTTGCCGTTAGTCCGTCTAACGCCTTTCGGTTGCCCAGGTTATATTTTATAGTCTCGAAGGCAGTCAACGTGTCAGCCATTCTTCTCCCATTAGACTTGTAAATCCTTTGTGCTCTTTTTCCTTCTCTCTTCCACCTGGGCGGAGAATACCACTCTATCAATAACAAGAAGAAAGTCGCAATTAAGTTTCAAATGGTTTGAGCTTGGCTATCTATCGATAGGCGAGAACAGACTGCTACTGGCTGCTTCGCCTATCTGGCCGGCTTGGAGACATCAGAGGAAGACCATCATCTCTATCCGGGTACAATCATAGCCTCCCTTGGGGATAACCATTAGCATTGAGGTCAATCACCGCACCACCTCTATCATACATACGACATTACATGACGCGAGAGTGCATGGTCAACACACACCTAAAGCGCCTACGTTCCGCTTGCAGCCAATACAACCACAACCTAACTTGCACGAGATTCAACAACCGGGTAGTCCCGAGGGTGAATAATGGAATGGTAAAGATTACATTACTCGAAAGCGGTGAAAGGAGATCATTTCAACATAATAAAATCCATATCCATTAAGGTTAATCAAGTTAATATTCGTCATAATTCTGAAGAAACACAGGGTTATCCAATGATCGGAAGACTTTCCCCTAAGCAGCAAAGCGGTGAGGTTAACCGTCGTATCTATTCTATAGGTCATGAATGTCCTTCTTATTGAAATGATTCCTAGGAGAGGGAGTTTCACTTTCCCTACGGTGAGCAACCTCGCCCCGATAAAGTCTTTGATTACATCAGGGGAAAAATCCAATTATTAAAAAGAAAGGGCATCCTTTTCGTGTGGGAAAGACGTTAGCTCGCCTCAGATGCTTCAATCTTTAGCGCGCTTGGAGTCTTGCCAAGATAAAAGTACATCGGGAAACCCTTATTCTCTTTGAATGGAAGCCCCATCTTATCAATCAATCAAGCATTTGGCGACTCAAAGCAAGAACCTTGTTTAGGCTTTTGCTTCTTCTTCTCCCAGAAAGATTCTATAGAAAGGTAGGAATCGGATGATGACTATGCTTCGGGTGGCTTAGTTGCTCATCTTGTTACAACACAACGAGCGAAAAAAGGAAGGGCATGTCATTAGGGAGGTGCTTAAACAGTGAATTACAACCACGCCAAAAAAGTAGAATACTCTGATTTTCCCCCTCGTCAGTGAGCCCGCATCGTATAGATGGAGTACATCCCCCGTCTTCTAATTCCACAAGGGTGGACGTACAATGCGTTCCTTTTCGTTCGTTCCTCGGGTCTACTAAAATAAAAAAGGGAGGTAATTATTTTAAATAATTAGTCATTTTGAATCCTTTTTCTGAATCTGTTTGCTATGGTCCGGAGAGCAAAAGCCAAAAGGATACTCTCTTTAGTCCCTATTTGGTTAAGGGTATGACCCCACCACCTTTTTACCTTTTACTTTACTATTTTACTATATGAAAGTTAGCCCAACATAGGCTATGTATATGAAAGCTGGACTACGTGAATTACTTTTGATATACGTAAGTCTCTGCAACGCCCCCGGCCCTTCTTTCTTCTCCACCGAAACCGGTAACATCTAGAGAGTTAGCTCGGGACAAAGAGTGATTGATGGCGATCCTTGATCACAAAGAAGCTGTGGACCAGCGCAGGAAGTCTTTGTCAATGAAAGGAAATCCCTTATCTTCTTTGAGTTGGTGATCTCTACCCCGGATGTAGCCCTTTCGTGGTGAACCGGGTTAACAAAGTCACGATCGAACAATGGTAGTTCACTGGGTTGGGTCTTACGGGGATACAGGTTAAAATTCTGAACCAGATGAACTCTCCTAAACCCACCTGGGTATTCTCTTCTAGGTCTGAGTGTGCCGATGAACGAAAAGCTCCGCTTTGAAGAGATTCAAATTATACTTTTCCCCCACTTATCCTAAAGGTACCAAACCGTGCATCTTTTTTTGTTGTTTTTATTTTGGCTAAGAAGCCTGTAGGTTGAATGTTCACACCTGATCCACCGTCCACACTTCCTACATTCACTCCCGGAAATTGAAACAGGAAAACGGGAATTGTAACCTCCCGGTCTGCTGTAGTCAGCCTCAGGGTGTGCCTGACTGGCGAGTCCGCCGTCTCCACGGCTTCCCGGCAGCTCCTCAAGCCTTCGAGTTCCGATCTTCGCTTGGGCCGTCTCGCGAAGATCTTCGATCCGCATCTACTCTCTCTTAGAGGATGAACCACGCCTTCGCTATCGCAAGAATATAGCGATCGAAGAGAGCTATCGCTCAGCCGCTTCACGTATTACTTACGAAAGCCATATTGCCCGAAGGGGGCATGCTGCAAGAGCGTAGGTGAGTGGTCAGCGTAGGAGGCGTGCCCGAAGGGCAGCGGCAGCAGTGTGGTTCCAGGTGCCGTCGCTAGATTGAGATCCGCAGGGTGGCGAGGACTTCGACTGCCTTGTATCGGGTGAAGAGAAGGGGGTGGTAGGCTTAGTAGGGCTCGAACCTACAATATAACCGTTATGAGCGGTACGTTTCAACCAATTAAACTATAAGCCCCTACGGATCTATACATGCAATTCGCTCACTTCGGGAAGAGCGGACGGAAATAAAGAGGAGGCCTTTGCTCTATCTGCTTCTTCCTCTTCCCAGGAATGAACAATTGGAAAAAAAACTCTTTTTTTAGTTTATAGATTTTATAGATATAATTATATATCTATTATCAATTATAATAATAATTAATTAAGCAAGCGGCCCCTTCGCGACTCAAACTGCCGGTACGCTTTCCGGCTCGCAACGACTCAAACGGGCGGGGCTCCTTATTTGCTTTCAATGCCTGCAGTTAGCCTTTAGTTAGAAGTAGAAGTAGAGGGCACCCTTTGCCCCACACTTCAGAAAAAGTAAAAAAGTATGGATTAAGTAAGAAAAAGTACATAACATAAGGTTCTGAAAGAAAAGAAAAAGTTGGTTACGGGAACCGAACGTTAGGCCGACTACTTACTTTAGTATAGCTACATCTAAAAAAGTGTATTCCGACCCCTATCAATGTTGCCAATTCTCAGAATACTAATAATGTACCCTCGGGCATACAATTGCCCAACGACTTTCTTCCTCCGACTTCTTTAGCCACTTCCGCATCTGTCGTATTCGGGATCGGGAGAGCTTGCTTCGTGGCGGAGCATTTAGCAATGCCAGCAGCCTGGTGAGGGCTGGCTGTCTGGGGGCAGGTTAAGGCGGGGCCTGCTGGGCTTGGTTCTCATGAGATTGGGTGAGGGAATCGGAAAGGGGCTCATAAACCGGACGGGCGGGCTTTTGGGCACACAGAAAAGGGGAAGTGGACGGAGGAGGGTGCTTCTCAGGGGTCGCTATAGTGGCTAGGGCGAGTCTTCCTACACGGCTTGACGCCCGGCTCTAGACGAAGCCGCGGGGGCCACATCCTCTCCCGATAGACTCGAAGCTCTTCATAGGGGCAGACAATCTTCTCTCAAAAAGAGACAGACCAAAGGAAGGTATTCGGTTCAAAAAGCATACGGCAGTCAGAACAGCTTCAGCCCAAAATAAACTAGGGACAGAAGCTGGGAGCAAGAGAGAGCGAGCTGTCTCCAATATATGGAGATGCTTCCGCTCGGTAACTCCATTCTGCTGAGGAGTGTGGGGGCAGGATCGTTGGGAAAGCGCTTTGTAAGTGAAGTGAGTTGAAGCAAGCAGAGTTCGGAAGGCAGCGGAGACCCCGAACAGAAACCTTTTTTTTTCATTGTTCTGTTAAAAATAACATATACGGATGATCCTCCTTTCGATAACAGAGGGGCAGGATGGACTTCGGACACAAGATCAAAAGGAGAAGTAGAAAGAGCTTATTTAAAAAAGGAAGGGCCCCCGCAACCATATAAGTAGAAATCTCAATGTTAGGTACAGACTCGTAGAAATGAAATATCTAAGCCTTGGGCTGCAGACATGTCCTAATCTATGATGCCACAACAAAAAGGGGGAGGGAACAACACCAGACACAGCAGAAAAGGCAAAAGACTGAGGTAAACGAAGTTTATCCAAAAAAGAGAGCTTGACAACTCTACGGTCCTTCCCAATCCCCTTAAGGGCCTATCGCATGATCCTGTTCAAGACCGGAGGTAGGAGAGAAGTGAATATAAGCATTTTTTTTTGCAAGCCGGAAAGAAGATTCACTGAGAGAGCGCGAAGATGAAAAAGAGCAGAACATATCCGATGATAACGAGAGAGAGTACCAGGACTGGCTAGAGGGAATTGTTCGGAGTTTGCAGTTTAAACAATAAGGAACTCAGATGGAGAACAAAGAGAAGAAAGAAGTGAAGAATGACCAGTCATATTATATTCTTCGATGCACCCGAAGAAAGTAAGCAGCCCCCTATGTTGTAAGCGTAAAGGGGATCAAATACCTGTAACAGAGGAGGAAGAGATATGACAAGACAGATTCAACCTCTGAATCTGCTTCCGCTGTCGTGGGGTAAAACTGTCTATGTCGGGCGTGGGAGTGCTCCTAAGATCATAGAAGTAATGCTGCGGAGGCCCTATGGAGTAAGGGGATTGGAAAGTCTCCGATTCAGTAGGTGCCCCCGGGGGAGCAGCAAGAGGAGCTGTGTCTGACTGTCGACGAGAGTTTGCATTCTGCCGCTTGCGAGAGTCTGCAATCATGTGACCCGGCTTCTTGCAATAGTGGCGATCTTGGACATGTCTCGTTGGCCTGATGCACCAGCGGCGCTTCCAGAAGGTGGAGAATCGTCCTGAGAATCAAGATTACCTATGTAATCCCTAAAATCTTTTGCAGTTGCAAAAGAGGTGACGGTGTATATGGGGCTCAAAGGAAGTACACAAGTCATCCCATTTGAAGCTAAGCACTTTTCTTTCTTTTGTAGGAAAATCCCCTTCTCTAGTCTTGGGAAATTGAAGCGACCCATCCGCATAAGCACAAGATTCTTTTTCCCGAGCAAATCATTCTTCATCGCATAAGCCCATGACAAGCCATTTCCGGATGCTTCTTTCGGAAAAGCACGGGAAAAGCCTATGGAATGTACTAAGACCCGAAAGATCATCCAAGTACTGAAAATCGAGACTCAAAACTCGTCAAGAAGGCTTAACTCAAGCAATCACTCAAGAGAAGAAAGGCTTTTTTTTCGCTTGCCGGATTCGTAAAATAAGAAAGAAGAAGAAGCCAGGTCTTCTTTTTCGGGAAAAAAGGGCTTCGAAATAAAAGGAAGATCGTGGGATCAAAGTGGACGTTCCCGATTTCCATGGCCGATTGCATCCCGAGGACTTTCTTGATTGGCTAAGTAGCGTGGAGAAGTTCTTTGATTGGAAAGAACTATCCGAGGTATGCGAAGGTGAAATTCCCGAGCACGGGTCATGCCTCAATTTGGTGGGATCAAGTCCAAGCAAGGCGTGAGCGGAAAGGCAACGGGAAGTACATGAGACAATATGCGATCGGGAGAAATTTCTACCCTCCGATTTAGACCCAAAGCTTGTTCCAAGGGTTCCACTTCGGTTTAAAGGATAGGGGGGAGAGAAGCGTACAAGAAAGCCCCTACTCCTAACAAGTTGCGGAATTTGACCCTTTGTTTATTCGCAAAGGCTTGCACGAATCCGACGAAGAATCCCTTGCTTGATAGGGCTTGAGGTTAAAAATCCAAGATGAAATCCCGATGCATCGCGGATGTGGAAAGTGGCCTATCAACTAGCTCTAAAGGCCGAGGAAAAGCTAAAGAGAAGGACCACAAGGAGGCACCGAAGGCGCCAACGGCGGGGATCGACCTCTACCATCGGGCGAGGAAAGAGGCCCCTTTTTTCCTTCCCTCAATATATATGGCACGCTTGACTAATATAATAAAAAGGTCAAGGCTCTGGACAACGAGTAGGATGGAGCCTTGACTTGAGCATTGTACAAGTGCTTAAGGCTCCTTCGGACCATGGCAACAAACAACTATTATATAAGGCAAGGCTTGGAAGCAAGCTACCAGCGCCTATCAGCGAGAACTAGGCTTGGTTAGTAGTGCCCGCCCATTCTGTCTCGCCCGCCTGCCGACCCATGAATTCTTCAGATCGGGCCGGCAGGCCGGGCGGACGGGGACCATCGAAGAAGTGCCTCGACGCGCCGCAGCCACTACTTTTATTCCTTTTATGCAATTATGAACTCCACGGAACTTTCTCGATTCCAACGCAACTTATCCTTTTGGAGCTGACGTAACAAACTACGCGAGCCTCCCGACGAAGCCAACATAAATCCTATCCGAATAAAAAAAATAAAAGGCAGTTTCATTATGGTGGTATACCAGCCGCCTGTTCTGGAACTTCCAGTTCCAATCGAAGCATATAGATCCGTAAATAGATTTGTATGTATAGCCACTTCGGTCGTGCTCGTCGTTTCTCGAAAGTATCTTTTTTCTGGGAACATGGTCAACCAGAAATTATTATGTTCGCGATTCTTCATCCACCGATGCAGAAAATGCTCCAGTTTTCCATTCTCATATGAGGCCGGAAAGCTTATTGGCAACACGTCGGCACGCAGTGATTCATCATGCTCAAACATGAGCCGATCGTTCGTTAGGGACGGTTTATAGATCATCAAATTTCCACAAATGGAATGAAAAGTGGGTCCATGTAAATGATCGAGACCTCGCAAACAACAACGCTCCTTCCCCATAAGGAGTTCGGAACCCAAAGGCAATCGTTGAGTGAACTGTATCTTCTTTGTGTTAGTTGACCTAAGCCGCACCATTACTGCTGGGGTAGGGCTCGGCCTCCGAACCGTACGTGGGACGAGTTTCTGCCTCATACAGCTCGGGCCGAAAACCGGGGGAAGTTTAGGAGAGATGGGGAGACCCGGCAGCTGCCGATCGGGGCGGGGATAAGCTTGCTTCTTCACAAGCTTATCCCCCAAAAAACCGATCCTATAGCGCTAGCGCTTCGCGTTCTTTCTATTCGGATAGGCGTCTAATACTAATCTAATAAGTGAAGTAGTCGTCGTCCGGCTCGGACACCAGACCGCTCGTGCCCGCCCATTCTGTCTCGCCCTAAATGGAATGGCTCTCCTAGTTACGCTGCGCCCCGACTCGAGTCCCCACGTCTGCTCTTCTCCGCCCGCAACCCGTTTTGCCAACACAACATTAGGGCCGTCCCCTTCATTCTATGCGCCCGGGGCTGGCTTTTTGGGAAGCCCATTCCCACCGCGCCCACGGCCCGGCTGGCCTGCCAGCGGTAGTGGGAATTCGCCCGTTCCCTGGTCAAAGACTTGGTTGGATGCGGGATCTACTCCACGAGGAGCGGTACGGACGTAGATGATATCATCACGACCTCTCTTTTCGTACCGCTAGGGATGCTTAACGCCGCTTCGCCAACTGGCGTTACCTGCGCTTTCGTGTCTCTCAGTGTGGTCAGCACTGGGTGTTTCCGAGCAGCGAAGCTTACACCCATTCGCATTAGTTCATCCAAAGTTCCTTACCCTTATGCACGAATTATTGAATAAGCCATCTTCCTATCAAGGTTAAGGAGTCAACTGAGCATCTCAGCGGCGGGATTGAATACCCGGATCGAATCAGAGTTCACGCCGCCCGCCCTGAACAAATAGGAGGCGTGGGCCACAGGTCGCACATAAGCCGCCGGGTCGCACGACAGAAGAACACCCAACATACAGATGCACACTCCTCCATGTGAAATATTCATCTTCATTGGAGCTTTTTGGTAGTAGTCGTGACCAACAGCCATCAGCTGTCGGCTCGTTGGTAAGGCGAGAGCTTCAAGCCCGATTTCTGGTGGCACACGCCCCCCACAAGCGCCACCCGACGAAGGGGGGGCGGGGAAAGCTACAGGCCCAAAACCTTCTACCCTTCGGGGGTGCCCGGAGCACCTCATCTTGTCATTTCGTCGTTGCTCATTCCCGTTAGGCCGAAGTGTTTGGCGTTTCCTTCTCCGCGCCCGCTCACGCTTCGCTGACGACCTATCGCGTGGTAAAGAGAAGAGAGTACGAAAGAATAGTAAACAGAGCACACCGCAGAGAGATTCTAAATATGATAAGTCCCCCTTGTATGCGAGAAGAAGGAAATGAAGAACGGGAACGAAACGAAATAAGGCGTTTCTAGCTCTAATTTCGGCTGAGCCTCTCTCAATTATGTCTGGTAATAAAATAGGGCGGCTTGCTCTGACCAAGACTCCACTTTTTGCTCCGTCCATGGAGCGTATGAATTTCCTGGAATGTATATAGACCAAAAGAGGGAATGCAGGGATAGGAATAGGAATTATAGTACCATTGGAAGAAGGGGCACCTGTGGGAACATCTCTACTGACAAACCATTTCAATAGTACGGGTGCTGCCGTGCCACAAGGCACGACCATGGAAGTAATGAAAAAGAAAAAGTTATGTAGTTGGACCATCTGCTCTATCCGTTCTAGTTTTGCTTCTCTTGAGAAGATGAGACGCTAAAAATGAAAGTGTTCGCAACGCATACCGAAAGGGTACCAATAAAGCCGACCATTAATGACTATTTCGAACACCAGGAGCGGTCTGATCAAATAAGGGATCACACCGCTCTTAGAAACATGAAACAAAAGCAAACTCTCATAGTTCGGAGCCCAGCTCCAACTATTTCTTCGTAAGTGAGGTGGGGGTCGCCCTTTTTTTGGTTGAAGTCGCCGCGACTTTGGTCGTAGTCAGTTCAAACACATAAACCCAGTCCACTTGCAGCCATGTTGATCAAAATTACTAAGTTTCATGACTTGACCAGCAACTCGCCCTCGTATTAGAAGATCATCTCACCCTGTGGTCGACATTCCCCCATACCATGGCCGAAAGGGATAGCGTATCTACAGAAGAGAGAGTACGGGCCCTTATCCCCTTAATTTAGTTTAGACGCGGCCCGAAGAGGGGCTTACTAAGCGAAGGGCCGAAGGCGGCTTTGCTATCCATCCTACTGACCGAAGCGCGGCAGGCAAAGCTGCAAGGAGATAGTGCGGCTTTCTCTCATGGCGGCCCGCCAATAGAACCGGCTTTTAGTGAAGCTCATATGCTGCATGAGGGGCGGCTTTGCTCATGAGTTTGCGATCAAGTGGAAAAGGACCTGCCGGCTTTTTTTCTTTCCGGAGCAGAGCTGCCTTGCTCGTAGCTCCCTATTGATAAAAAAGGGGATGAAGGGTGAAAGAAAAAGAAGAAGATTGAGGGAGTAAAGAGCCACCGTTAGGTGGTTCTGCGCCAAGTGCGATCGATTGTCCTTCCTTTATAGATTGAACTACCGTAACTCCACTTTTAGTATGGAATTGACTTTGTTGGTTGAGTGGAGTTACCGTACAAACTAAATATCTATAAAAACTAAGGGGGAAGAGTTTTTATTGAAGCCGAAAGGTATCCTAAAGGAATGGTAGCACCACAATCCACCCAGACGCGGCCATCATAAATGGTTCGTGCGACGGGGGATAATCCATTCAATCTTCTTCTAATTCCTTCGACCCGGGATACATACATACTTTTCTTCCTTTCTCCCGCCTTTCCGCTTTTCTCTTTCTTATTTATTCTTACTACTATCACTTTATAAACCGGGCCGGCGGATAAAAACCGTAACGTATCAGGGTCGTACGCCTGGAACAAAAAGGTTCGTCGTACAATTTCGGCGATTACAAAAATCAAGGAGTATATCCCTCTCCCGTAGTGTCTTTCCACTTCCGTCGTTCAGGAACAAACACTTCGCCTAATTCTTTTGAATCCCGCCCCCGTTTTTCCCCACTAACCAATTACGTTACGACCACTGAACAAACTTGGTTGACGAACATTATTTATGCGCCGCTAATGTAGCGGCTTGGCGAGCATTTGACAAACTCACACCATCCATTTCAAATGCCGTGGACACACGAGCAATCCAACCCGTAGGATTTCCTTTTCCTCTTCCCATTCTTACTTCTGTAGGTTTCCCGGTAATAGGGAGATCTGCGAAAACTCTTACCCATATCTTACGATTTCTTCGGCTCATAGCACGATGGAATTCTCCGGTTGTAGCCCGACGCGCTGCTTCAATGGTGAAAGACGACCAGCTCTACAACTTTGAGTGCCATATCTTCCAAAACCAAGTTGTGTACCGTCCGATTCGCAACCCTTACTACATCTGCCTTTACGAGATTTACTAGATTTAGTACGTTTCGGATATAGCACGTCCCTTTTTTTTTTTACTATATGAAATCCACACTTTGACACCTAAGATTCCATAACGAGTAGATACTTCCGCAGGAGCATAATCTATTTTCTGGTTAAATACATTACGAGATGTTTTTCCATACTTTCCGCATTCAGTTCTAGCTATTTCTGCGCCTTTTAATCGACCTGAACAACATATACGGATCCCCTCAACCCCTTTTTTCATTACTAATGGAATATCCTTCACTATTTTACTAAAAATGGAACGAAATGATCTTGTTTTGTTTCTCAGTTGAAAAGAGATGTCTTGAGCAATCGGAGAAGCACTTTGATAAACAGATTTTATCTTGACCGACTCAATTAAGATATTAGTGTTTGTTCTATTAGACAACAAAGATCGCATTTTTTTCACTTCGTTCAAATAAGAGTTGTACCCGTACGGAATTCTTCTGTTTCTCAGTATGATCTCTATCATCATCTCTATTCCCTTTATCAATTCTCCTATCCTACCTAGGTCTATGAATTTCTCTATCAATTCCATTACCTTATCCTTACCCATGAGGTTCCAACATTTGATTCTTAATTGACCTAGGAGTTGTTCCCGGGCATCTTCAAAAAAAAGGTTATTATACATCCCAACCCCATCCCTTGGAAAGAAAAAGGTAGCACCGAAAAAAGGAAAGAGCGAGATGGTGGTTTTTGTTGTTCCCGCGAAGCGAAGATCATTCGCCAAGCGAATGAAGTGGGTCAACCTCTTTTTGGCTTCGGCCAAAGACTTTTTCTCGCTGGTCGAGCTTTCTACAAAAAAAGCGATGCGAGAACGTATTCTCTTATCTAAGCTTCTTCCCTGTGCATTCGCTCCCCCCATCGTAGATGGTTCAGACACGCTTGGTGCCACGAAATGATTGAGAACTACGACGGGGTCTAAATTAATTTGGTTCTTTGTATTCAATAAGTATTGCATGACCGAATAATTCAAAGAGGGGCGCACTGCAGGGAGGGTCCTTTTAAGTAGATGACTCGTCGGGCCGGATTTCTTTGGCAAAAAGAACTTTAATAACTTTGTTTTTTTGAAGGAGTCGTCATTTTCTATCAGGAACGCTATGTCATTTACAACCCCGGCGTATTTCGGATGCTTGAAAGCCCTGCTGACCCGAAGTGATTTAAAAAGATTATTCTTTCTCGATGGTGATCGGTCATGGTATCCATAGCGTTGCTTCTTTTTCGGCCAAATCCGAATTTCGTTTTGCTTCTCCCGGTCGTCGAGCCTGATCGACTCGACTCTTTTCCCTGCCCCCCGGCCTCTCACTTCGTTTCGTTCTTCTTCTGTATCGTCGCTTGAATGAAGACACCTGATCGGCCCGACTTTCCCAAAAGCCCACCACTCCTTTCCGGTTCTGGATTTTTCGCGTCGTTTCAGTCGTCGTGGTCGACGGGGAAGAAAGAAATGAATGAATGCTCTTTTGGGAAAATGTAGAATAATACACGTACCGAGACGAAAGCCAAAGGTCAGTCTCGTAGGTGGACGTATCGAACCGAAATAAGATCTCAGATTGACATCTTGATACACTGATTTACCATAATAATAAATAGAGTCAATGGTGACTCCGCCATGGGAAGAGCCGCTTCTTTCTTGCTTGATAGTGGGGGCTTCCATTCACCAACGCAGACTAAAAGTGCTCCCCGAACCGTGCTGGATAGTCACCCATCACACGGCTCTCAAACCCAACCTGTGGTGGATCCCGGGGGACAAAGCCAAAGCGCTTGATCCTTTGCCCCATACTTTGAGATGCTCCTCCCCGCGCACCGACGCTGCTCGTGATAGGCTTCGCTTTAAGCCGCTATCGTTCGGTTCGAATAAGTCAAGTCCTTTCGGTCGGTTCGCTCAGGTGGTCTTCCCTTATCTTCCCTTACGTTCAGAGTTGTTATGGTTTTTTAAAGGAGCACCGGCCGAGCGCCCTAAATGAATAAGAAATGGACAGTAGAGGGAATCAATGATTCTTATTCAACCGCTAGAAACATGTCGATTACACACCGGAGGTTGGTAAGAACTGAGGGACAATGCCCCCCTAACTTAAGTGGGCCTACCGGCGAAGCAACTGGTACTTGAGCGGGCGGGGGGGCGGTTTGGTTTCCCCTCGCAGCAGGAAGAGGCAGTTGTCATTTGAAAGGAAACGCCCCTTGTATAGGGTTCCAAACCCGCGCACCGTGATAAAAAAAACGCCCTATATATTCTATTAGTAAAGCCTAAACGTCCTTGAATCTACAACTCTCTTTACTGAGCATCCACCAGTGGTTATTTTTTATTTTCTATTCTATCATTTGTTTGACAGCTTAAACTAGGCTCCATTTTTGAGAGTTTTCGGTCTTAATCAAGATAGGTCAGGGGTGCGTCAGAACGGTCGGTGGCTGCTTAGTCTCATCCGAGAATTTCTTTGTACTGCTTTTTTCAAAGAAAAAAAAGAAAGAAGGGGTTCGATTTAGGCTCCTTCCCTTACACTGCATAGCTGCGCTAGCAGGTACTACGAGCCCTCTGTCCCGCGCATCTAACCAGCTCGCGTGGTTCACCGGTTCCACCGAAAACTCTCATTTGTTGAAGCGGAGCATAGTGCGCTTTAGGCGCCGAGCGAGAAACGTCTCTTCCGGTTTCGGTTTATTCACTGATCTGAAACTTAGCACTTGTTTTATTAGGGCGGCAGCGCTCTTGAATGAAGTCTATCCGAACCGAATTAGCACTTCTCAGATCAGGATCAGGCTAGGCCTCTCCGGCTGAGCTGGGTGCCGGGGCCCTGGATGCGCTAGCGATCGGCACATAGGGGAGTGGTTGCCCGGGTTTCTCGGCCTGGTCTCCTGCACCTCGCATTCATGATATCTACATTCAACTGTGCCCCGGAGACACGGTCGAAGCACGCCCGCCCAGTGTGCCTCTTTCACGACATGCTCTGGTCCCGGGGGTCTTCCAGTGGTCTTCTAGCCTTAGAAGAAGTCGTGTCCGTACCAACGTCCTCCCATGCAGGACAAACTGAAGGAAAAGACTGACCCATTCGGTGACTTTCGCGGTCGCCCTCACTGAACCGACTTGAATCTGAACTACGATTCAGATCACGTCTTACCGAAATCGGATTTCCTTTTCGTGCCATATGCGCTTAGACTTGACTTTACCCCCTTTTCTTCCCGGTCCAATATTTGTTCTCGAAAGCCGTGTAGAATCAAATTTATGACCAACCGCAACGAACAGGAGTTTTTCCACGTACGGAGCAATCAACGAATTACGGCATAATAGAAGATCTACGTAACCCCCTTCAAAAGATGATCTCTTTTCTTCTTCATTCTCAACAGGAATGCATCAAGAAAACTGCCAGATGCATGAACTCAGAATTTCTTCGCCGCCCCCTCGTCGTTGGCCCTTCGTTCGTAGTGCTCATTGTATAGTGAGAAAACTCGCCCCACGAGAAAGCCCTCTTTTACATCCCCTAGACAAAAATGTATAGGAAATGCTACAACCTTCTTTTGACGACCGGTACAACAAGCTAAAGTGACCTCTACGCGCGACCTGAAAGTTTGTGTTAAGCATATAGTTCCTTTTTGTCTTGCGGTGTCCTATCGCTTAGCGACAGAGCCATCTTCTTTTGGGGCAGTGAGGAGGACAGGAAAATCCCCTACTCCCCCGCTTTCTTTTTTACAACCTCAAACAAAAGAAGCAAAGAAGGGAAATCTTCGTAAAGGAAGCAAGGGGTGTCGACTTCGAATTGAGTAGTTAGTCTTCTTTCTACGAGTAGTTAGTCTTCTTTCTACTCTTTTGTAATCGAAACTAGAATCGAAAGAGCCTCACCCTTTTTTTTATGTATGTGAATTTTCCGAATCTAGTTCTAAATACTGGACTGATCTTTCTCCGCGGTTCGTTCTATTTTGATAGATAGAGATAGACAGGAGCTAAGTAAACAGAATACAAAAGGCTTACTCCCATTTCTCTCGACTCAGGAATTCTTTCATAGAATCCTTTTTGATTGCACTACTTTTTGAAAACAACCGTACGGGAGGCGGAGGCCAAAGGAGACCCTTTTACCGGTTGGGTGTGTCCTTCCGGAGAAGACATACCCTTAGGAAGCTTACCGCGCTTTACTCCCGGAAGACAACCCCAGTACAGTAAATCGTGCATAATTGAATACGAAATCTTTTCGCGCTTTCTTTGTGTCGTACTTCTTGGTCTTTGCCGGAATTCCGGGCCCCGGGGAAAAGCAGAAGAGGAAGAAGCCAGAAGAATCAAACAAAGAATTCATGAATACAATGAAGCAAGCCGGAGGGGCATCCGGTCAAGTACCCACATTCCGATTCCCAATCATCCGGGGCTCCTGCACCTTCTTTGGCAATCCGCTTATGAATCTCCTATTGAAGAGTTAAACTATGCTCGCTCTGGAAAGATAGAGATTGAGGCAATGATACAAGCTGCAGTAGAGCAGACCGGAGATTCAAGGATTTTGTATGACATCCGCTCGCTTCAAGATACCGAGGGGCGGCCACCCATATCATCACTTGGGATTGCCGAGGCCGCTTAGTGAAAGACCTTTCGTTAGGAAGCACTCAAGTGGAACTCATCTCTCCCCCTTGATGCTCTACGTAGTTTTGACGATGTGATTGACAGATTCACCAGCCAGTAGTTCCACCAGGTCAAAAAACGCAGCCAATTCATTACCTTTGTTAACTCATGGCAGCTAAAGCAAACAAAATGGAACATAAAAGAAAAGAGGGTACAGATGGTTATCGATAACCTGCGGGGGCCGAAGCGATGGTGCTAGGAGATTTCCGAACATTCCCTCAACTCTTTGAATGCATCCAGACGAGTGGGTCTATCACTTTCCTCAGGGGAGAAGGAAAGCCGAAGAATACAATACCCTAAGAACCCAGCAGCCAACTCAAGAGGTTACCATCACTTCGGATCAAATTAATGCGGTTCAAGCAAAGCAGAATGCACAGAGACAACAGAGCACCGCAAAGCGGGGCCTGGAAAGCCATTTCTATGCCAGAGATAAAGCACTCCCCGGCTCGACTATTTTTGAATCTGTCCACGAAGAGTGTCATACTTTGCGTCATGTCATCTAGGAATTTAAATCCTATCAATTGAAACGAAGTTAAGGTTGCGAAGCAAAGCCCCCAATGTCACTGAAGCTAGTAATATGGCGATCTATACTGCCACAACATCAAGGGGGACAAGTCACTACTCACGAACCTACACCGCTACAAACAAATACCAGACCGCGGTAACACCATCCGGGCTTGCACTCCCGCTCGAAGAGAGATGCCTCTGAGACCCCTCAAGTTCTAGAATTCGAAGGAGGTTCTCAGAATTCAAAACTACGAAGTAACTTTCTCTGTCCCCAGGTTCCAAAAGAAGAAGAAATCACTACGGAACCGGACCTCCTCGCTGCCGCTCAATTCATTTCCAGGAAGAGGCAAATTTGCTTTTTTAGTATTAGTAAGGGTGGGTTGAAAAGGTGAAGAAGGAAGAATGTATCCGAACGGTAGAAAAAATTGCCCCTTTTTCGAAATCCCCTCGTCACCTACTAGTGAGCCGGAAAGCTTAGGGACGCCTCTCGTTCCTCTTCCCCCATTTGACAACCGTATCTCAGAATGTTCAGATGATTCTCTGGAACTAATATATGCTTCAATACTAAAGAATGGGGATATCTCGTTGGGAAAAAGCAGAAGAAAAGGATTTCACGGGCAGAAAGGCGAAGGGAAGTTCGGAAAAGCCTAGCAGACGGGACTATCAAGCCCTTTCTATTAAGACCTCGGCACCCTCCTTACCCCCTACTCAAAATTCCCCCCGATTTTGAAGCCGCATCTTATAAAAGTGCATGACCTGATTGGAAGCACTGAGGTTAATTCGCAATGGGCCAACTCACCATAGGCATGACAGAAGAGAGCGAGCCACAAAAAAAAAAGGAAAAACCCTTTTTCAAGACTTTCTACCCACTTTCCCGTTCATTCCGCATAGCGAGCTTCGGTCCCAGCCCGCTTGCTGTCTCCTGGAATGGCCTGACTGACATCCCCGAATGGTATGATGGGCATTGGCATTGGCCTTCCTTCCTCTTTTGATCGAGGTCCACGGGCCGTAACCAACAATATCAACTAAATAAGCGGTTGTGCTCGAGTGTAGGACCTCCTATTCTTGCCATAACTCCATCCCGGTTAAAACCCACTCTTACTTTCCTTCCAAGCCTACCCCCCGCCCTCTTTACCAGAGCCGAACACGGAGCCTTAGCCTCCTGCGCTCCCTGCAATCAGTCAGCCAGCAGGGGTGGCTGTTATGGTACCCCTTTTTGGGGCTGACGGTACTCCTTTTGGTGGATGCCGGGGTTAAATATTTCAAATTAATGCACGGCTCTTCAGAGTTTAAAGTGGTCGCTATTGCGGCCCTCGCTCTCAAGACCGTCGAAGATAGCATTGAGACTTTTCAATGAATACCTCGACTGATCTAGAAAAACAAGTAAGTTCCAGAGGCATCTTCCATTCATCTCGATTTGGGTTTTTCCGCACCATATTTTGATCCGCCTATTCTTCGATCCCAGCAAATCCTTGACTCCTCGAATACAATGGGATTTCACACCTGGCAAATCTTTCACCCTACCTCCTCTTATTAACACCATAGAATGTTCCTGTAAATTATTACCTTCGCCTGGAATTTGAGCAAATATATCGTGTCGATTGCTCAACCGTACTTTGGCTATATTACGTGGAGCTGAATTAGGGTTTTTCGGTGTTCTCGTTGAAACACGCGGGCATACTCCTTGCTTCTGGGGGCATTGATCCGAAGCTCGAGGACGGTCCGTGCGCCGTTTTTCTTCTCTACCATGACGAATCAATTGATTTAATGTGGGCATCGCTCTTTCCTTTGTCCTTCCCCCGCCCTATCACTAGTGATTACTCCCGATCCGAAGCACCCCTTTTCCATTCATAGAGAGATCCAATCGTCAAAATCAATAAAAAGGCCATCATGGACCAAGATCCAAACGGATCAATCTTGTTGAGAGGTACTGCCCAAGGAAAGGAAAAGGTTACTTCCGGATCAAGGATAATAAATAAAATTGAAACAAGATAAAATCGTATATCGAAACGACTTCTGGCATCACCGAAAGGATCGAAACCACATTCATAGGCCGACAATTTTTCTGGATAGGTTGAACTATTGGAAGCAAATGGAAAAGGAACACCGAGTGGGATCAAAGAAACTAGCGGACTGATCACTAAATAGATACAAATAGGTGCAAATTCTGACATCACCACAGCCCCCTTGGTTCTCTCGCTCCTTGCTCGCGGAGCGGCATACCGGAAAAAAGAAAGAATAAAAAGTCTATTCCTATCAAATCAAGAAAAAATGTTGAACAAACTCCTAGAAGCAATCATCTAATATGTCCCTGATAGCCTTTACAAGGGCATCCCAGGGCCTTTCGCCGTCCACCACAGCATTATCAGGTGCGGCCGGGGGGATTCCCTGTTGAGTAGGTTCCTCTCTTGAGGATGGAAGTGAAGTTCAGTTTTTATGTCGACTCCGCTCTAAGAGCAGTGAAGTTGAATTCGAGTGAAAAGCAGTTAGCTCAGGTAGCTTGAACTATAACTCTTCCTCCCACTAGGGAGAGCGAGGTAGTTTACTTGCTTTCTTTCAGAACCTTTCTTGTCGGAGTGAACGGGGTTGCCTCGTTTCGGGGTTATCTTGTTGAATGCCCGTTGAATCGTATATAACTGATTGTCTAACTGGAAAGACCTCCATACCTACCGATCTGAGTACAGAAATGCTTGTGTAAGAAAATGGGTCGTTCTTGTATATGTCCACTAATTCATATATCCCCAAGGAACTCTCATTAGAAGGTCATATCCGAGTCCATAACTTTTTTTGTAATAGCCCTTTGACCCAGTTTGCTCTTCCATTTCTTAGTAGGAGTGCTCCTATGTTAGCAGGACATTTCGTGCAAGAACTAGGTTTGAGTTAGTGCACTAACTAGGTTCTTTTTTCTCCCCTAATGGCTCTATCTCTGAGTTCTTATTTCGCTCACTAGGGCGGAGGAGGGCTCCAAGCTATCTTGTTAATGATAAGCCAGAATCCTTTCTTCTATTCTTTATGTAATTTCCTCTACCGTTTGGGAGTGAGTTCGAATTACCTTTGCTTCGCAACCTTCTTCAAGGTTTCGGCCAGGAGAAGGTAGAGCGGATGTAAATGTGTAAACAGCACCTGCCTTTCAAGTTGCACCGGCGAGGGCTTCTGCTGAGGCGGAGGTTATTACTTCGGGTCTTCCTGATGCTTCCACTCCTCAAGTCAAAGTTGAGGTATGCACCTTCGTTTGCCTCGACTTTTCTTTCGCTACCCATTTCGGGCCTTCTTTTTCTTTTGTTTTGTTGTTTTTTATCCTTGTATTGACTCTTGACTGTGCTCTTGTCAGGATCTGAGCACTGAGGATCCACTTCTGGTTTCTCCGGATCATCCGGACAGAACGGCGCCTCCGCGTGTGGACTCGGTAAGCACTTCTTGGCTTCTCTGGTCTGCTTGTGGTCTTTTCTCGACCATCTTGTTTTATCCTCCCCCTTCCTTATTTGTGGACTTTCACCCCCGTTCAGGTTGGTGGGCGCCCAAGGTGTTGGAAGTGCACTACTTTGGGAGATGAGATCAAGCGTCTTCAGGGCGAGAATCTTTCTCTCCATGACGAGCTGCTGAGTGTCCGATTGGCTAGTGAAGACCGAGCTGCAAAGCTTGAGGCAGAGCTCGAAAAATCTTCTTTTGAGGTCAAACGCTGGTAAGGCATTGCCCGGCGCGTCAAGACCAAATTTTCACCAGAGTGAGGAGGAGGCCGTCATTACATATATGATGTTTAAAACCTATAATTCACGAACTTGAAGTCTTTTGGCTAGAATCAATGGTGCAAAATGAGTCTCAAAAACAAAAATTCCCATCTACTATACGTGGCAAAGCTCACTTCTCCCTAATGATAAAGTACACTTCTGAAATACAACTTAGCTCTCGTCCTGAATCAAGCCAGGTCTTTGCTATCTTGTCTTGAATTGCATCTGTCTCAGAAATGTGATTCATTTAGAAGTTTTTCCAGGATAAAGTCCACCTCCCCCTATCTACTACTTTTCTTTTGGGAGGCGAAAGGCGAAGCTTTACGAATTCTCAATACATGGAGAAATAGGAAAAAGAAAGAGAGTTGTTTCGCTTGTGTAACGAGTCCTAACTGCTAGCAGTCGACTCGTGCCTAAAGCATGAAATATCACATTTTCATTCTGCTTTTTCAGTAAGCGAATGGTCTCCGGGAGAGAGGAAAGCGGAACTTTAGATGGCAGTGGGTTTGGGTGAGGCAGCAAAGTCATCGTAGTAGTTGCTAGCCCCGTGAAGTTTCGAAGGGACTTTATTTCTTTGGTTATAGAACCAATTGATTGAGCCGGTGTGACTAGGGCCAGGACGATCGGATGGCCATTCCGAAGTGATCTATTATATTAATAAATGGATCTTGCCGGATAAGAATAGATCCCGAATAACTGATCTTGCATAACAACCAATTCGCCCCTTTCCCTATCCATTGGTCAAGCCGCTTCGTCCCTCCTCATACTCGTAAGTTTCGACGCAATGAGGATTTCTCTCGTTCGGAAGGGCCCCCGCTGCTTTTTAGGTCGTATGGTAGGTTGAATCTTATTAAAGCAGTTTGTCCTTCTGTTTCTTTGTCTGTCTCTGCCTCGCTCAACCATATGGGGAGGTTCTGAAAGAAAGGTGTCATCATCGAAACGAAGTGCAATTTACCAGGAATTCCGCAATCATGTTTTCACTAGGCTGGCTCTCTTCTCCTTTTTCAAGGAAATCCATCTTCCTGCGCTTTTGAATACAAAACTGGTACACATTGGATGTACAGGCTGCCATTCAAGGGTCAATGCTCGGCTTCCCCTCCAACAACTTCACGGTCAACTTCCTGCGGTTGGGACTTTTCGCTTCCTTTGAGTCGGCTTGTCCGTTCTGTAGAGGTTTGTTTTCCCAAGGCGAGCTTTACTTTACGACGAGAACGGCACGGAAGGGCTTTGGTCAATGGATGGATTTCATAGAAGGCCAGAAGGCCAAGAAAACAGTACAGCAGGCCCAAAAGCCCAAAGCAACAGGACAAGGATCTCGTGGACAGGCCCACAAGAACCAATAAGCAGTAAATAAAAAGAGGCATAACTACTGAACCGTGCCGATACAAACAAGGTAGCTCAGAGAGAAAACCCCAAACGGGAAAGAAAAACTTAACAAACAAAAGTCAAAACTCAGACCAAGATGGGTCGGAGGACCAGGTAATCCATCAGCAGTAAGAACGCGAAGCAGGGAAGGTGGTGGTCTGTCGACCCAACATTGAAGTCCCACCTCCCGATCGGCAAGCGAGGCGGCGGCAGAATTAGCTTCTCTTGGAACCCAGTTCCAGTGAACCTCAGAGAATTCCGACTGCTTTTTCCTGATCATGCGGATCAGTGGGTAAATGGTTCAGTCCCCAGAATACTTCCGGTTCTTCAGATTGGTAATTCATTCTTGTGAGTCACTCTCTATGTAGATTTTCCTCAAATTCAACCGATGTGATAGCTCGAAACCACAGAGTATAGCTTCTGCTTCAGCTGTGCGGAGCAGCAAGTGAGGGATAACCCTCCCAACTTCCTGGGCATTGCGTATAACTACACCAAGGCCTGCTCATCATGAATAGAATTGAAAAGTCGGCCGAAAACGAATAAAAAAAAGGATCTGCCCCGAAGAATCCCACTTTTCAAATAGTCTTCCACCCAAGGAACGAAATGAAGAGGACGGCGAGGTGGCAGTGAAGTGCTCGACCATAGATAGCATAGTAGGTACCGAACGTAGTGAGGTGGGAAGCAAAGGCTCTGAAAGAGTGAAATTTTTCACAAGTTCTACCAGTGTGAAATCCCACTTTACCGTTTTAGCTAATAAAAACCTGCTCGATCTGCAAGAATTCCGTTTTACCTACACGTGATTTCTTACCTTGCCCTTTTTGCCCGAAACGGATCCTACTTTTAGGAAAATTCTAATTTACCTACATGCCAAATCTTACTTTCCCATTTTCGCTAAGGAGATCGTTCCTTTTTTTCAAAAAGTTCATTTTACCTAGCTGTCAAAGTTATCATTTTCCGCAAATCGCTCTCTTTCTCATCCCGATCTCGAGTCTTATAGAAGATCTCGCCATGCAGCTGACGCCAGCATGTCAATAAGTTGCATGAGCCTATGAGTGGAAAGACTAAAAAATAACCTTTCTCTCTTCACTGCCTACTTCGTAGCCTCACCTCGCCTCCTTCGTCGGCACCTTTGCTTCGCAACCTTCACTTCGTTTCTTCACTTATCCTTCGGAGCCTCTCACTAAGGTTCGAGCAGCTTCATTCCGTTCGCAACCTTTGAATTGCTTTTCTCTTCCGACATAACAAAATGTAAGCCCCAACGACACAGGAACGAGCATTTTCGGGGACTAGCCCGCCTCTCAACCAAATGTTTAGCCATCATCGCCAGTCTTATTATTATTAATAGAATCGGCGATTCTTTGAGCCATCTCGCTCTTTGAGAGTCTTTTAATAGAAATATCATCTGGATCCCTTTTCTCTTTAGGTCTTTTTCTGAAGCCCCCACAAACATATGATACAAAGCCATAAATCCGGGATCGCATTTTTTCTATTCTTTCACAAACATCGGAATACGAATGAGATCAAAAAGGCCATCATTGGGGCAAACAATGCAATAGCTTCGGTTAGAGCAAAGCCCAAAATGGCATAACCAAATGATTGTTTAGCCAATGATGGATTTCGGGCAACAGAATGGATCAAAGAACTGAATACGTTTCCAATACCGATAGCAGCTCCCGCTGAAGCAATTGTAGCAGCTCCGGCACCTATTGATTTTGCTCCTTCTAACATATCCTTTTTAGAATTCTCGTCACGCTTTTTCATTACCAAAAATGGTTTTTTCATTAACTTTGTTTATGTCCTTCTTCATTCTTCACCAAAAAAGTGAAGATCAAAGACTCTTCCCCTCGTTCCACTTGTAATGCAAAGCATTCCTTTAGATCTTGTACTAAAGTACACTGAACACCGACGTAATCTAGATGATTAAAAAAGTGAACCAAGGTTTCATCATTGCAAAGGCAATAGGAACATGAGTTTTGAATAGACTCGCCGTATAAAATTAGCAGCTATGTAATCTTTACAGCAGCGCCAAAGAAAGCTCCTAATTTTATTAGGGGGGCCAAATGCCCTAATCAGTTTCATTGCCCCTACTGCCTTCACACCTTCGGTGCCTTTCTTTTCTTAAGGCTCTTCCTTCAGCAGTGTCAATCAGAGGCTAATGGTTGCCTATAGAAAGCGATTTTCATACTTTTTACAGGTTACTTGTATGTTAACATTATTTCCTATGAAATAATAATAAAAAAAAAGTAAATGATACGGATAGATTGACTCAGGAAAAAGAAAACTTATAACCGCCGTCAGCATTTTTCTTGTTACTCTTTTATTTGTCTTCGATTTCTCACATATTAAGAGAAGAAAGAAGCTCAGTTTCAAGTGGTACGTCAGCCCGTAGGTCCTCTGGTCCCTTTAGGCAATCTTCCGTGATGATGACCTGGAATAAGAGGCAGTCCATTCGGTCACATCCGCCACCAAGCGATTATTTATATTCCGCCCTTCTGGACCACCCGAAGAGACAAGTCTTTTGGTCTAGCCTCTTTCTTCATCACCACCCGAGCAACTATCCAAAAAACCCTAATGCCGGGAAGTTACCAAGCGTGAATAGCCCAATCACGACTATCTAACCCGATGAGCTAATCAACAACCGTGAATCCAAGCGAATAGAGCTGTCTTTCACAACAGGATAGAATACTTCATTGAAGAACCCCACCATCCTCTTATATCCGCTAAGTCGAAGTCGAACCTTGCTTCAATTGGATTTGATTCTTGGCAAAGTCTCGATGTTGCTTAGGGATATTAGAGTCTTCCATGGGACAATAGTGACTTAGGTTTCTCTCTTTCCTCGCTTCTTCCAAGTACAAATACAAGTTCATGGCCCTTGTCAATTCCTTAAGAAAAGCATTGCTTTAGGACAATGGTAACCTCTAAAGGATTGATTAACGAGCTCTAAACCCTCTCCCCTTTCAAATAGTAAAGCTCTTTCCTCACGGAAAGCCTCTCATTTCTTTCGAGTTACTGTGTCCCACGATCTTTAATTGAAGAATGGAATTCTCTATCACAAAGCTTAGCAAGCGGATCGCCATCTTATCTATCTTCTGCATCTGACATACCCTCAGGCTTATGAAGTCCCGTCTCACTATGTATTAGCGCTCTTACTCTGGTAAGTCAAGCTCCACATCTCTACTACTCTTCAGTGCGCCTTTAGCTTAGCATTGGCTTTAGTTGAGAACAACCACTATCCCCGCTGCACAATTAGATAGGGTATATCCCATTCCTAGATCTACTAAGGACGAACAGTTTACACTTCCACCTTTGATTAGACTTTCTATAGAAGTCACTATTGTATTGCGGGCTAAAACGTAAGCTTACTGCTCCGATTAATCCATTCTTAAAAAAAGATCTAGGAGTGAGACTTTACACGCCGTTAATAAATCCTTTAGATGAAAGGTCACCGGAAAGAAATTGGGGCAAGCTCTCCTCCTCTTCCCGATAGCGGATCCCCTTTCATTCCCAGGTCGAAGTGGATCTTCTGTTTTGCCTCTCTCTCTTCAGAGGGCTTTTGGAGTCACACAAACCTAATCAATGGTATAATTAACATCATCTTCGGACCATGAATAGAAGGAGTTACTTCGCAACCTTTGTGCTATAAACAGATACAAGTGCCCTAAAATGCCTGTGTTGCTAGCTTCAATCGCATCATTTGCTGCTAGAAAAAGGCTGCTGCTTCTCCTTCTCCTTTACTCTAACAAGTAAGCAATTAAAATACCTTGCTCACTAGTTAGAGTAAGGAATGCCATGATCGATAAGAATGTTATATACATAAGAGTCCCATAGTTTCTATCTTGGTGAGATGAGTAGTAATAGAATTCCTATCGGATAAGGCCCCAAACTTCTATTTTCTTTCCTGCCCTTTCCGTTCCAGGCCTGTTTGACCGTCCTTTTCTTGTCCTTCTGCCTTACTGCTTTCTCCGCCCCGTCTGTCTTTCTGTCTTGTTCTCCCGCGGGTGGCTTCTTGTTCCCACCCACCCTAATAAACTTGCTCTGACTTTGCCTTCGCCACGGGGCGTGCCTCTGCGCTTGCTTAGATGCTGCTTGTGCCTCCGTAGATGGAACTTCATCTGGATCCTAAACAACTAGGACTGGATTTTTGACCTGTCAGTAGTAGGGTTCGAGATGGAGATTTAGTTAAATATGATGCTTATCCGGCAGTCCCACCAGCATATGAGCTAGTAGCTATTGAGGCTGCATCTGCTCTAGAGCCTATAATAGATCCAGGGCCCGTGGCATCCCCTCCTGAGAGCCTATCCCTGTCCCACAATTTGATATTGTTTTCTTATGCCAAATGCATAGCTACCAACAGCAGCTAGAGAGGCAGCAGTCAAAGTGGCAGCATCTTGCCCGCGGATTCACTAGTTCCTGATCCAAAAGATCGAAAGTCAGATACGGATCCTCCAGTTGCTGAGCCAATTTAAGTACCAGTCCGGGGGTGATACAGATCCAGTGCTGGTTGATTCGCTTGACCGAAATAATTATAGAAACCCAGCTCAGTTGATTCACCTAAAGCAGTTGAATTGATTCTTATCGTTCGACAGTTATAGATTCTCTAGTCGCCTTTCTTGATCCACTAGTAGCAGATATAGCTCCACATCCAGCTAGCCCATGGCAAAGGCAGTTAAGACGGGGTGGTTCTAGTAGTTCTTATTGCTATTGTCGGAACACATTGACTAGGAACGGGGAGCTAAGACGGCTTATACGCCTTTACTCGTATCGGGACACAGCCGGAGCTAAGACCTTGGACAGGGCACTGCCAGCCCCAGTCTAAGT